CCGAAGAGGGAAGCCCAACGAATGTCAGATGCAAAGCCCCGCACCTCATTAAGATCATATTGGCATACTCTCCCAAAAAAGAAAGAGCAGACCCCATTGAAGACGGGAGTGAGGTACAACAAGGCCATTTCTGTCCACCGCCCTTCTCACGGAGCCGTACGTGGACGTTACCGCTCATACAGCTCCCAGCCAGCAAGCAGTTAGCCTTCCTCTACAAGGAATGGAAGTGTGGATGAATCGACATCAAATAGAGGAATTCGGTTTTTCTTTTCAGCAATAACATGAGTTGAGCATCCCTTTCACAAAAACCTACGGATCCCCCCCCGGATAAGCCTTAAAAAAAAAAACACACACAACGGACCGGACACAAACAAAAGAAACAAGAAGAGGGCCATGATGATGATCCTATGTTCGTTTTCGCCCTGCCCCGATGATGCGCTCCTAGCTCGCGGAGCTACATACCGGAAAAAGAAAAAGACTCTCTCTATTACTTTGAGAAGAGAATCGTTGGTTTGACCGACGGACTACGTGGGAAATACGAGATCTAGGCAAGCCGCTACATGTTCTCCCCTTGCCCTTGAACGATAGAAGAACTACTTATCTTCTCTTAGATAGCGGTCGATCGGTTCGCATCTATGGTCAATCAATAGGTCCGCGGATCTATTCTTCTATACGATAAATCGCCATCTCGTAGCACCACCACGACACCGATTCTCGTTCTTATTCCGAGCCCCCCATGCCGTGACTTCGACTTATAGTATGATGAATGAGTGGAAAGATCTTTATAGAAGTCCCTGTCCGATCCAACCAAAGAGTTAGTATCGTATATATCCATTTTTTTATTTTATAATATAAGGGGGAGAGCTGCGAGTTCTTTCAGAAAAGACTTGCTGCTCTCCTATCCGAATCCCGCGAGTGACTAAGCGCGAGACGAGCCATAACATAAGGGGCGAATCTACTCTTCGTAGAATCGACCATAGATATCTTCTTTTTTCGGTATATTTGCATCAGGCTTAGCCCCTAGTAAGAATGTGTTCCCGAAAGGGGACGAAACCTGTCTAAGATCGTTCGTCTAAGATCCTGTGTGCGGCTTAGTAGCGCGTGAACAGAACACGTAGCCTAAGCGGAACTAAATATTCAACCAACCTATGATCCATTTATTTAATCAGCTTACTGTCAATAAACCATGTGTTAGGTTCTCGTTGCGGGAGATCTTGGAACGTGCCCGTCGTGTGGATGCGCATACAAATAGGGTCACTATTCGACCGTGCGGAGAGTGGATTCTAGATTATATCAGTCGGGTAGGCTGGACTGGGGTTCTGGAAAATTTGCTACGAATTCTTCTTTGCAAGAGACATCCCTGGGTTTAGTGATGTCTCCGGCAGCCTTGCTGGGATCTCCAGATCGAATAATTGGTTTACAAGACGCTCTTAGGGGGTCCTCTCGGATTCCAGCTTTTGACTTATCTTAAAAAAAGCTTTGACCGAGTCAAAGAGCAGGGATGTACGCTTTATACAGGTAGTGGGGTCATGTATACTCATGGGATGGCTTATGTGGTGGAGTAATGATATCCATTGCATCAAAATCCATCAAGATCTATGTAGTTGTTCAGTAAACAATAAAACTTATCGCATGCAGTACCCGAGTCTTGCCCATTTAAGGAATATGGAGGAGGTACGTGTCCTCTCGGTCGCCTTGACCAATCACAGATCAGCCCGACTAACGGTCGCTTTGATCCGTTACAGATCAGCTCGAAAGTACCCCTTTCTATTATGATAGGGGCGGATGGTAGGGCTAGAACAGGCATAATCGCTTGAACGGCTAGAAGTGGGCCGACTATCTTCCATATAAAAATGTAATATAAAAAAAAATAATAATAATAATAATAATTGAATCTATTTATTTTGTATTTATATTTTTAGAATTTATATATATATAAATAGAAATTTATATATTATTATTATAAGAATAAAAGAATATTTTTATTTCTAAATAATATATATATTATTATAATATAATTTAGAAATAATATATATATAATAATATATTTTATTATTTAATTATATAGAATAATAATATATATATTATTATTATTATATTAATTATTGAGGCGGCGGATCGGTTGAAATAAAGATCGGGCTATTCGGGATCGGCTAGGTGATCGACTCCTTTCTTTCCATCCCCTCCCTCTGATGGTGAAACCGTGATATGTCAGCCAGCCATGGACTGCTGGCTGCCTTTATGATAGGTAGTAGGCATCGGATCAAAGGGGAATTGAACAGAGTATCGCTCTATCACATCGGGTGGATAGGTACGGATTAACAGCTGAACGTGGGGATCACGGCAAAGAAATGCCCTTCCCTGCCATCTCTGCCGGCCGAGTGCAGCGAAGGTTCATTCATCAGTAGTAGTAGTAGCTAATTCAAAGGCGGAAAGGGATCTGTTCGAACCAGCGAAGAAACAAGCAACTCCATGAGCGCCTAGCCTAACCGAACAAGCA